GATTTCGCCATATCCCCTTTTGCGACAGGATCCAGTTGTAATTCTATTCAATTCTTTTATTTATTTTATTTATCTTGGAATCAAATCATTGCGTTGAATTTATTAGATAATGATTCTTATATCTAAAAAAAAAAGTGTATGCCACTATTTTTTTTTGCCATTCTCTATCATTTCCATTGTATTGAATGAACCCTATTTGTTCCAATCGGACATGATTCTATCATTGATGCGCCTCCAATTCAATATGAATAGATATATCCCACCTCTATATCTCTCCTCCCTTAATTTTGACTTTAAAAGCGCAATTTGTAATACTGGAAGGATCGATACTCAATTATTTATTTTTTTTTTTTTTTTTTTTTCGCCCTATCTTCTCTGAATGACAATAAAGGAATGTCTTAATTATAATTTTAATTGTATCTTTATAATAATAATATCTTTAAAATTCTTATCTTATGAATGGATTCACTATCATTAATATTATATAATATAATTTATTATATAATTTATTTTAGAGATAATTAATCATTAATATTATATAATATAATTTATTATATAATTTATTTTAGAGATAATTAATAATTATTTAACATAATTTGGTATAACTGTTCTAAGAAATAATTTAGACTTTTCTAAAATATAATATCAAAATGAATTTGATATTATATTCTTAAATCAAGTAATAATTATGGAAATATTATGTATTTTTAAGTATTATTATTAAGTAATTATTAATACTATGAATTAAAATTTTAAAAATAATAAATATTAATTAAAATAAATTAATAGCTAATATATTAAATCTGGTAGTTTCCGGACTCCCTATTCACTATTTCTATTTCTGCTATGTGAGCCCGCTTAGCTCAGAGGTTAGAGCATCGCATTTGTAATGCGATGGTCATCGGTTCGATTCCGATAGCCGGCTTTTATCTATCTATTTTTTCATGATTGATAATATCTTCTCCCCCCTTTCTTCAAATATCGGTCGCTAATCTATTATGTCGTGTTAACTTGCAACTATGAATAAAAAATAGATTGGAATGGAGCAATTAGATCTATACAGAACAAATCATAAAACAGAGACTTAACTTCCTTACTATCATATACAAAAAATAGAGATATTGATACAATGCATTTCATTCTATTTTCATTCTACTTTAGTATTGTATACTTCAGTAGATTTAGCCTTGCTTTGTTTATCCTTTAGTTCAGTCTTAATTTAGATTTTTCTTTAAATTTTTCAATAAAAAAAAAGGAGTTTTATGTCTCGTTACCGAGGGCCTCGTTTCAAAAAAATACGCCGTCTGGGGGCTTTACCAGGATTAACTAGTAAAAGGCCTAGATCTGGAAGTGATCTTAAAAACCAATTGCGTTCTGGGAAAAAATCGCAATATCGTATTCGTCTAGAAGAAAAACAGAAATTGCGTTTTCATTATGGTCTGACAGAACGACAATTACTTAGATATGTGCATATCGCTGGAAAAGCCAAAGGGTCAACAGGTCAGGTTTTACTACAGCTACTTGAGATGCGTTTGGATAACATCCTTTTTCGATTAGGTATGGCTTCAACCATTCCTGGAGCCAGACAATTAGTTAACCATAGACATATTTTAGTTAATGGTCGTCTAGTAGATATACCAAGTTATCGTTGCAAACCCCGAGATATTATTACTACGAAGGATAAACAAAGATCGAAATCTCTGATTCAAAATTATATTGCTTCATCGCTCCGGGAGGAATTGCCAAAACATTTGACTATTGACTTATTCCAATATGAAGGATTAGTAAATCAAATAATAGATAGTAAGTGGATTGGTTTGAAAATAAATGAGTTGTTAGTCGTAGAATATTATTCCCGTCAGACTTGAACCTAATGAAAATAACAAGAAAGGTTCAGACAATTTGACTTTATACCATACCCTTTTTTTGTCGAAGGAAATAGATTTAAGAGCCTTGATCCACATTTTTTTTTTTTTTTTTTCTTATTCACGTATCACAAATGGATCGGCAGTAGGATTTTTTTTTTGCTTTTCCCATATTTATATTTTACGTACCACAGTAATGTAATTAGGAATAGAGAATCTCTATCAAATCAAATAAAGTTCTTACTTACTGTTGGAATAATGCTATCAATTGTTATTTGAATTTGATTTGATACATTATGATCAGTAACGTTGGTGACTCGATAGAAACGGAAAGAGAGGGATTCGAACCCTCGGTAAACAAAAGCCTACATAGCAGTTCCAATGCTACGCCTTGAACCACTCGGCCATCTCTCCTACATAATCATAATCTTATTATTGACCAGAAACCGAGTGAAGTGAATAGCGAGTCATTCATATTATTTATTCCAGTACGGGTAGGACCCATTACTGGTTACATAGGACTAAAAGATTCCTTTCAAATTTAATATTTCTCAACACCAATTTACTTAATGGATTTTTATATTTCAATTGTATGACGCATACGCATTATGCAAACAAAAGAGTATGGTTACTCTCCTCTATTTTATCATGGAATTATTATTCCATTCTTTATTTTTCCTCTTTTGATTATAACCAAATCAAAACTTTTCGAGTTACCAGAATCTATAGTAAAATAAAGTCCTTGGTTAGTCAACTTAGAGAAAATCGTAATAGTTCTGTTTATAAGTGTTTATAAGTATACTACTTAATTTGTAGGAAATCCAATCTCATTCAAATATTTCATCATCCCCCTTGGGCACAATTTGAGCGGAATATCCACATCTTTTTTTAGAATTAGTCTATTTTTATGATATTTCGTACTACTGTACAATTCGGATAATTTTCCTTTGGGAAAATGAGAAGAATTATAGAATGGATTGTTAATTATGCCTAGATCTCGGATAAATGGAAATTTTATTGATAAGACTTCTTCAATTGTAGCCAATATCTTATTACGAATAATTCCGACAACTTCAGGGGAAAAAAAGGCATTTACCTATTACAGAGATGGTGCGATTTGATTTTTTTTTCTTGCTTTTTTAGACCTTAATCTGAGAGAGAGAAGCGTGGTTCGGGATAGAAAGAAACAATTCTTTTTTTTTTTTTTTTTAACCAACGCTTGGTGAAGGTGAAGTTTAAAGATAGAACAATTCCTTCTGTCGTGTATCCTCGATTGATACGGCTTCAGATGCTTTAATTATCAATTTTAGTATTGAGCGAAAGGTTACACCTATGGGTTCTGGATTGCGGGTCAATACTACGCCACTAGTACCAATGGGCGGCATAGAGGAAGAAGCACTACTCTACGGAATCAACAACACGAAAACTTTGTTATATTATAAATTACCCCTTCTCGGTATTGGGACTAATAAGAATGAATGGTTGGGACAACAAACATCCATCTCGTTTGTACTTTGGATACCCATATAACCATCAAGGATTGTTGAAGTGACTGATTCCTGGAAATAGAAGGCGTTGTGAACAAAGAAATTGTTGGAGTGACTATTTCCATCTAGCACTAATACAATTGGTGTTAAGAAAATACCTCTTTCGGGAAGGCTGGCTAGAAATTTATTGTAAAAATACTAGCCCCCATCAGTTCATAATGAGAATAGTGAAATCTTGATTCCAGAGATTATGTCCCTTAGTACTATGCACAGAGGGGAGGAGCCGTATGAGATAAAAATCTCATGTACGGTTCTGGAACGGAGATTCTTTGATATAGAATGAACGGCCGTAACGGATGTCGGCTCAATCCGAAGGAAATTATGCGGAAGCTTTACAGAATTATTATGAAGCTACGCGACCAGAAATTGATCCCTATGATCGAAGTTATATACTCTATAATATAGGCCTTATACACACAAGCAACGGAGAGCATACGAAGGCTTTGGAATATTATTTCCGGGCACTAGAACGAAACCCATTCTTACCACAAGCTTTTAATAATATGGCCGTGATCTGTCATTACGTGCGACTATCTCCATTATAGAAAAAAGATAAAGGCTAGTAAATACTAGAATAAAATAGGCTTTCTACATATGTATCGTCCAAAACAACGATTTTTATCAGCTGTAGCAAGGAAAAATACTTCAAATATAAATGAATAAGTACGCCTATATACTCTATGGATAAAAAATAGAATTGATAGAGAAAGCACCGTAAAGATCAATTAGCAAGTTATTAGGTCGATACAGTTAAGAACTGCTTACTTATGTCATAATATGAGATATAAAGTTAGGAATCTACTTATGTAATAGAGTCGATCTACTAAGGTATTGAGCAGCGGTGTAGCATCAGATCCCAAAGATAGTAAGTTCTTTTTTCTTACGGAGGAAAGTCTTTTTCAAAAATTCTATATGAATTTCATATTATGAGATGAAACCGAGATAGTTACCTTTCAGAAAATCCTAACGATATAGGGGGAGTTAATTCTTATGAAGGTAGGAGAAAAGATAAAACTGATTATTGATCAAAATTAGAGTTTGAAACTTATGTAATTAACTTAACTTCGTCTGGTTAACCCAAGAAAACTAGGATAGGTTTATGAAAAATCTAATTCAGTTAGCATAGGGTAGATTAAAAAGATGGGACACAAAAAGAGTCGATTGCTGAGCCGTATGAGGCAGGAAACTCTCAAGTACGGTTCTAAGGGAAGGAATTTAATCACCTATTCCGACCGGGGAGAACAGGCCATTCTACAGGGTGATTCTGAAATTGCGGAGGCTTGGTTCGATCAAGCTGCTGAGTATTGGAAACAAGCTATAGCCCTTACTCCAGGTAATTATATTGAAGCACATAATTGGTTGAAGATCACGAGGCGTTTCGAATTCGAATAAAAGCACTCTCTTTTTAATTTTTAATTAAATTTATTAAAATGGTGATTGGATCCATCAATCAACTAAAATAGATAGTTACTATGAGAAGATCCAATCAAGAATTTCATTATATCTCTTCCTCCTAAAAAATTCTATTTTGTATAGTATCCCATAAGGATAAATGATAGGGATACAGCAGTATCAAATCGTATAGGAT